CTCTAGAAGAAATACGGAGTTTTGCTTCTGGTGGCAACATGCTATGGGGTGGTGGTCCCACTTATGGGGTCAAATCAATACGTTTTAAGAAGAAATATTGGAATCTCATCGATCTCATAAGTATCATACCAAATCCCATCAATCGAATCGCTTTTTCGAGAAATACAAGACATATAAGTCATACAAGTAAAGCGATCTATTCCTTGATAAGAAAAATAAAAAACGTGACTGGTGATTGGATTGATGATAAAATAGAATCCTGGGTCTCGAATAGTGATTCGATTGATGATAAAGAAAGAGAATTCTTGGTTCAGTTCTCTACCTTAACGACAGAAAAAAGGATTGATCAAATTCTATTGAGTCTGACTCATAGTGATCATTTATCAAAGAATAACTCTGGTTATCAAATGATTGAACAACCTGGAGCAATTTACTTACGATACTTAGTTGACATTCATAAAAAGTATCTAATGAATTATGAGTTCAATACATCCTGTTTAGCAGAAAGACGGATATTTCTTGCTCATTATCAGACAATTATATATTCACAAACCATGTGGGGGGCTAATAGTTTTCATTTCGCATCTCATGGAAAACCCTTTTCGCTCCGCTTAGCCCTACCCCCCCCTAGGGGTATTTTAGTGATAGGTTCTATAGGAACTGGACGATCCTATTTGGTCAAATACCTAGTGACAAACTCCTATGTTCCTTTCATTACAGTATTTCTGAACAAGTTCCTGGATAACAAGCCTAAGGGTTTTCTTATTGATGATAGTGACGATAGTGACGATATTGATGATAGTGACGATATCGACCGTGACCTTAATATGGAGCTGGAGCTTCTAACTATGATGAATATGCTAACTATGGATATGATGCCGGAAATAGACCGATTTTATATCACATTTCAATTCGAATTAGCAAAAGCAATGTCTCCTTGCATAATATGGATTCCAAACATTCATGATCTGGATGTGAATGAGTCGAATTACTTATCCCTCGGTCTATTAGTGAACTATCTCTCCAGGGATTGTGAAAGATGTTCCACTAGGAATATTCTTATTATTGCTTCGACTCATATTCCCCAAAAAGTAGATCCCGCTCTAATAGCTCCGAATAAATTAAATACATGCATTAAGATACGAAGACTTCTTATTCCACAACAACGAAAGCACTTTTTCACTCTTTCATATACTAAGGGATTTCACTTGGAAAAGAAAATGTTCTATACTAATGGATTCGGTTCCATAACCATAACTATGGGTTCCAATGTACGAGATCTTGTAGCACTTACTAATGAGGCCTTATCGATTAGTATTATACAAAAAAAATCCATTATAGACACTAATATAATTAGATCTGCTTTTCATAGGCAAACTTGGGATTTGCGATCTCAGGTAAGATCGGTTCAGGATCATGGGATCCTTTTCTATCAGATAGGAAGGGTTGTTTCACAAAATGTACTTCTAAGTAATTGCTCCATGGATCCTATATCTATCTATATGAAGAAGAAATCATGTAACGAGGGGGATTCTTATTTGTACAAATGGTACTTCGAACTTGGAACGAGCATGAAGAAATTAACGATACTTCTTTATCTTTTGAGTTGTTCTGCCGGATCGGTCGCTCAAGACCTTTGGTCTCTACCCGGACCTGATGAAAAAAATGGGATCATTTCTTATGGACTCGTTGAGAATAATTCTGATCTAGTTCATGGCCTATTAGAAGTAGAAGGCGCTCTGGTGGGATCCTCACGGACAGAAAAAAATTGCAGTCAGTTTCATAATGATCGAGTGACATTGCTTCTTCGGTTCGAACCTAGGAATCCTTTAAATATGATTCAAAATGGATCTTGTTCTATCGTTGATCAGAGATTTCTCCATGAAAAATATGAATCGGAGTTTGAAGAAGGGGGAGGAGTCCTCAACCCGCAACAGATAGAAGAGGATTTTTTCAATCACATTGTTTGGGCTCCTAGAATATGGCGCCCTTGGGGCTTTCTATTTGATTGTATCGAAAGGCCCAATGAATTGGGATTTCCCTATTGGGCCAGGTCATTTCGGGGCAAGCGGATCATTTATGATGAAGAGGATGAGATTCAAGAAAATGATTCAGATTTCTTACAGAGTGGAATCATGCAGTACCAGACACGAGATAGATCTTCCAAAGAACAGGGCTTTTTTCGAATAAGTCAATTCATTTGGGACCCTGCGGATCCACTCTTTTTCCTATTCAAAGATCAGCCTTTTGTTTCTGTGTTTTCACATCGAGAATTCTTTGCAGATGAAGAAATGTCAAGGGGGCTTCTTACTTCCCAAACAGATCTTCCTACATCTATATATAAACGCTGGTTTATCAAGAATACGCAAGAAAAGCATTTTGAATTGTTGATTCATTACCAGAGATGGCTTAGAACGAATAATTCATTATCTAATGGATTTTTCTGTTTTAATATTCTATCTGAGAATTATCAATATTTATCAAATCTGTTCCTATCTAA